GTCAACGGTTGATCCAATTTGATAGATTCGCCTTCTGAAACAAGAAGCTCTGGCCCCGGAGGGATAATATCAACAACTTGACGTCCATCCGATGGATCCGCTATGGTTATTTCGTATCCCCCCTTTTCTTTTCGTAGGATTTTGCTTACTATACCTGATGCTGTAGCATTATAAACTGTATTGTTACTCTTGCTCCCGTCAGGATAAATTTGGCCCCTTCCCCTGTTTCCGCCTACGTATATAGGATATTTTAAGAAGTGAGTGTCTTTCTTAGTAGCGGGGTCGGGGGAAAGAATAGGAAAGGTGATTTCACTATATTTCTGACCAGGAACAGGGCCTATGACAAGAATATTTTTTTGATTGGGGCGATAGCTCTGAAAAGACAGATTGCCCATCTTTTCTTTTATCTCAGGGGAAATACGATCGGGAGGGGCTAATTCAAAACCCTCTGGTAAAATAAGAACAGCTCCCACATTCAGGACTCCTTTTTTACCATTAGCAAGAACTTGTTTCACTTGCATATCATAAGGAATTCGAACAACTGCTTCAAATACAGTATCGGGAAGTACCGCTTGCGGAACCTCAATATCCACCGGTTTATTAGCTAAATGGCAATTGGCGCATACAATACGTCCAGTCGCTTCTCGTGGATTTTCATAACCCTGCTGTGCAAAAATGGGATATGCATTTGAAATGGATGTACGAGTGATGATATATATCATGAGCGATATGGAAATAGATCGAGTAATTTGTTCCTTTATCCAAGAAAAAGTATTTCTAGTTTGCATGGTCCAACCATTGATCCCGAAAATATATTTATACAATAAATTTGGGTAGGTCACTAATGGAGTTTCCTATCCACGATTCTGTTATTTACTGGAATAATTTGTTTTGACTCAATTAATATATATAGGAATATAGGATGAATCTCCGGGATGGGTAGAAATAGAAAGCGATTTTCAATGCTTTGCTTATGTACAACTGCAAAGTAAGAAACATTTTAATTGGATTAGGTAGATAATTTTTCAGTCATTCATTGAATGATAAATCACTACAAGTGACGGAGATACGCGATTTAAATAACGGAAAATCCAATATTTTAAAATTGTATCTAGAATGACTGGAAAAGTGGAAACAAGGCCAGATATAATTTGATCATTATGAACAAATCCAAAATCCTTGTAGACAAAGCCAATCATCAGTTCCCAACCATGGGGCGAATGAAATCCGATACATAAATCAGTTAATAAAAGAAGAGAAAAAGCTTTTATTGTGTCACTTAAGTTATATAGGAATTCTTGAGCCCAAGAATTAAGAATAACGAGTTCTTTATTACCCAAAATAGAATAACCACTTAGAATAATGAAACATATTATATTTGTCGAGAAGTGCAAAATCGTATGAATACGACCCTCGTTGTGTATCTTGATTAATTGGATTGTTTCTTTGTGAATTCCTATACGAAGGTTTTGTAGATGTGTCTCCGAGTATTCCTTGATCATTTCCTCTAAGAAGAGGAGTTCCTCTAATTCTATGAATTTTTCTAGAATACTCTTTTCTTCAAGATCATTCAAAAAAGTTTCGGATTGCCTAGTGTTCCACCAATTAGTAACCCATGATTCCAGACTTTTTTGAAAGGAGAGAGAAATCCACCAGGGCAAAAATACTATAGATGCAAGATATAAAAGAGGAGTGAATGCTTTCTTTTTTGCCATTTTTTCATCTGTGAATTGTTAATGAACCCATCTCATTCGTCGACTCTATGTAATCTAATATTTCTCTCACGCATCAGTTCTATTACAAGTTATCAAACCTATGAATCTATTCACTCTTTTTTATTTGTGATTTCGTGGTTAGGCCTTGAATCTAGAAAAAAATACGGAAAAAGATGAAAAATTCGAATGAATATATATGAATAAATAATATAATAAAAATTGTTTCCCTATATCTCAATCAGTCAAATTCGAAGCATATATCTCTTTTCGATGAACGCCCGGAAAAACCACTTTAAATAATGAATATGAATAGTATTCAGATTTTGAGACAAAAGAACTCTTTTTCTATCATTCTCCTTTTCTATCATTATATATATAAAAAAAACCTCTAATATTTCGAAAAAATTTAACTGACTATGAGTAGTCATCGATAGAATAATTGAGGTAATTTTCTGAAAAATATTGTGAAAAATGAGTGACAAAAAACGACATAAATAAATTGGCTACATTATAAGAGATCCAAATTTTTCGTCATTAAGGAGCACAAAAAGTCTAAAAAGAAGCTTCAAAAAAATTACAAGATATGATCTATCTGAATCTAAAGTTTCAATTCCAACAACTAAAAAGGGGGAATTTGCTTATTTCGAAATGGTTGATTATGAGATTTTCTTTTTTTCTTATTTAATATATAATTGAGTTGTGTATGTGTATATTTCGATACATATAAAAGATCCCCCAAAAAGGTTTTTTTATACTTGTTCCATATATGTCTGCTTTGACTCGAATGAATGTTCTGAAGAAACCTCAATTAAGTTATGTTATAGAAAAAGAGGATTCTTGCTTTTTTGCCCTCCCGCGAGAAAGCATTAATTTCTCAGCTGATTTCTTAAAATACTTCAATAGGTACACGCAAGAAATAAGCCAATTCAGCAGCTTTTTGTTCCATTTCCCGTGGAGTAAAATTCTCATCAGTACGAGTCAATGGAATGGCTCCCTGGCCTCTGATATCCATATAAAGGACACGACGAGCATAAATACCCTCTTTAACTTCTATTCTGACGGACTGAATATCTTTTATAAGAAATCGGAGGAAGACCCGACGATTTTTTCCAGGGAATCCCCAACGAAAGATACACACTATTCCGTCTTTTCTATCAAATCGATCATAACCACTACCTACATTCCACGAAATTGTGCACCACAAATAGGAGCTAATAAAAAGACCCGCGATCCCATAGAAAGACATCACAATCCCTTGTGGAAAAAAAACTATTTGCTGAGACGGAAATAAAGATATCAAATTTCTACCAAGATAACTCGAGGTTCCAACCAACAAGAATCCTAATGAACCTAAAAAAAGGATAACAGCCCAGCAGAAATTACTTGTTTTTCGAGCCCCCGTTATAGGTTCTATCCATATATGTTCTGATCGACAACTCATACTTGATCCGGTTGCTTTTTTTGGAATTGAGAGAATACCCCAAATGAATTTGCCGTTTATTTCCGAAGTAACTCGCATCAACTAGCACTAGTTTGATGTGAACCTTTAGGAGTAATTCATTAAATTGGTTAGATCTAAACTAATAACACACCCTTCGTATGACTCACTAAAGATAGCCACATGTATATAGATAGACCAACTTTACAGTTCAGCTATTCGCCGATTCGGGTCTATTTGAAACTAGCTAATAGCATTTTGGGGAGATTTCGACGGAAGCCTCTTATACCATATTTAGCTAAATGGATATCTGTGTTATGATACAAGCGTCAGTTTTGAAAAAAAAAAAGATAATATTTTGCGCCCTCGGCTCTAAACAATCTTGTTTTTTTGAACATGAAGAAATAAAGAAGCCATTGCGATTGCCGGAAATACTAGGCCTACTAAAGGGACCAAAACAGAGGGAAAATAAAGAGTTGTCATAGAATGGGTACCTCGATTTACTATTTGTACCTGTTATTATTATTTAGATTTTATATTTATAATATTATTTATAATATAAAGATATCTTATCTTATTATATAATATATATAAAGATCTTACTTATATCTTATATATATTTAATTTATTTATTATACTTATATCTTACTTATATATATAATAATAATATAATAAATATAATAATATAATATAGTATTTATATTATAATTTATAATAATTTGATTTGATTATAATTTGATAATTCTAAATTGGAATTATTACTACTTCAAATTTTTATTAATATCTATATCTATTAAGAATTAATTATTAATTAAAAATAATATAAGTATCTACTATCTAAGTCTAAGTGAGTATATAATGTAGTTTTTCATCTTTCTACATGAAAAATTTGAGAGGATATGGATGAGATATTATTTTCTTCATTTTTTGCTCTTGTCTTCGAATTTCATTCACTAAGCAAAAAGTTTTTTTTAATGAATTAGATTCTATTTATATTGATTCAAGGGTTTGTTAGAATCCCATCCAGCAGGGATTCTTAGTCAAAATAGGATTATCGTACGCTATAGAAAGATAAAAAATTCTATACTATATTTTCTAGATTTTAATTTAATTATATATGACGAGAAGAAGATTTTTTTATTTGCCTAATTTCACGAAAAAAAGAATTTCATCTTTTATCTTGTTAATAGAGACTTCTTGATCAATAATCAGGAATATAGAAAAAGGGTCAGATTTCTGATTTTATGTGACTTTTGATTCGTTATACAATTAGATCGTATGTCAACAAAGAAAACCCATTCGTCTCAATTTCACTTGTATTCCGATAAACGAATTACTCGTTTGCTCAAAATAATGGACTTAATGTTCTAATTTTGATTCAAAGGAAAGAAAGTGTGGAGTTGAAATAACTCACTCAGAACGCCTTTTAAAGGATTACGTGGTACGATTAGATCGAATAAACCCTTCTGGAATAAATACTCAGACGCTTGTGAACCTTCGGGTACTGTTTTATTCAATGTTTGTTCAATTACTCTTTTACCCGCAAAGGCAATGTAGGCATTGGGTTCGGCAATAATGATATCCCCCAACATACCAAAACTGGCTGTCACCCCACCAGTAGTAGGAGATGTAAGGATTGGTACATAGAATAACTTTTTATTTGATTGATAATCATATAAAGCAGAAGATATTTTAGCCATTTGCATCAAGCTCAAACTTCCTTCTTGCATACGTGCCCCTCCGGAAGCACACACTATAATAAGAGGTAGAAATTCTTTAGTAGCATATTCAATCAAACGGGTAATTTTCTCCCCGACTACGGATCCCATACTACCCCCCATAAACTG